CAAGCGGCCGAATTTTTATTCCATAAGGGCTTATTCGACCTAATCGTACCCCGTAATCTTTTAAAGGGCGTTCTGAATGAGTTATTTCAGCTCCACGCTTTCTTTCCTTTGAATCATAAATCAAGTATAGCTTTAAGTTAATTAATTTTTATTAAAGAAAAAAATTAAAGTTCAAATAGTTTTTTAGCGAACAAGTATTCAGTTAGCGAAATCAAAAGCAAAATAAAATCCGAAGAGTGGATTTTTTTGTGACATAAGCGTAAATTGTAGAAAGAATCATGCAGATAATTTTTTTTACCGATATTTCTGATTTCTAATTACGAAAGCCCTATCAACAAGAGAAAAGATTGAATTCTTTCTTCTACGAAGCAAGCTAAATAATAAAAAAACGAATTTCTCGGGAGCAGAAAAAACTCTTGATTTTTTTAAGTTATAAAATAAGAAAAAGAGAAGAATAACAAACAAGTGGATTATCATACATATAGTTCAGGTAGAAAACTGAATAAGTCCATTTACTTAGTTCTACACTCCTTAGTATTTTATTATATATACTCACTTAGAAATACTTAGTATAATTATATAGGAATTATAATGATTATAAGATATCTTTCTAACAATATAAATAACAATAAAAGGTAATTAAAGATTAATATAAATAACAGGTACAAATATTAAATCGAGGCGCCCATTCTATGATAATTCTTAACAACTTACCTTCTATTTTTGTGCCTTTAGTAGGCTTGGTATTTCCGGCAATTGCGATGACTTCTTTATTTCTTTATGTTCAAAAAAACAAGATTTTTTAGATTCGATGGGGGTAAATTTCATCTATTTTTTGTTTTTCAAGATTTAGACTTGGATCATAACATAGATATCTATTTAATAGAATATGGTATAAGATGTGGTTTTTTTCAAACAAAGAGGAAAGGGTTCTTTTGCAGACGTAAATGTGCTATATAAGTAAATGACCTGTTTGAAAAAAAAATTGGAGTGAATGCCTGACAAAGCCAATGGATCCATATGTGTGTAGATAGCAGATCATATGAAAAGGCTCTTAGATCTAACGAATTCGATGAATTCTTCCTAAAGATTCACATCAGAATAGTGCGAGTTGATGAAAGTGACTTTTGAAACAATAAAAGTCAAGTCAAATTCTGTTGGGCTAGTCTCCCACTTCCAATAAAACGCAACTGGATCGAGTATGAATTGGCGATCAGAACATATATGGATAGAATTTATAGCGGGGTCTCGAAAAATAAATAATTTCTCCTGGGCCTTAATACTTTTTTTAGGTTCATTGGGGTTTTTGTTGGTTGGAATTTCCAGTTACCTTGGCAGAAATTTGATATCTTTCTTTCCGTTTCAGCAAATCATTTTTTTTCCACAAGGGCTCGTAATGTCTTTCTATGGGATTGCTGGTCTATTTATTAGTTCTTATTTGTGGTGTACAATTTCGTGGAATGTCGGTAGTGGTTATGATCGATTCGATAGAAAAGAGGGAGTAGTGTGTATTTTTCGTTGGGGATTCCCTGGAAAAAATCGTCGCATCCTACTCCGATTCCTTATGAAAGATATTCAGTCTATCAGAATAGAAGCCAAAGAGGGTATTTCTGCTAGGCGTGTCCTTTATATGGAAATCAGAGGCCAGGGAGCCGTTCCTTTGACTCGTACTGATGAGAATTTGACTCCACAAGAAATTGAGCAAAAAGCTGCGGAATTGGCCTATTTCTTGCGTGTACCAATTTCTTAGTAAGAGCCAAAAAATCCAAAAGTTAAATTTTGCTATAGCAAAATTTAACTTTAAACTCAAATTTCTTCACAATACTAATACTGATGAACAAAAAAATATATACGGAACAATTCGAAAACAAAGTTTTTTTGTCCGAAAAATTTTTATGCGTATGTAAATTCAGTAACAAGTAAAAAATTGAAATAATAGACTCATCTCATAGATCAAGAAAATAAAACAGTTCGGAATAAGATCTAGAATAAAGAAATTCTCTTTTTCTTTTCAATATAGGAAATTGATGTGTTAGATATCAATAGATCATATCTTGTAAAGAATTTCCCCTTTTTTCGCCAATCAACGTTTCTTTTTTTCCCTTTTTTGTACTCCTTAATGAGCAAAAGTTTGGACCACTCGGGCCACTTATAATGATAACTTTGAACGAAAACCTTTCCGTCTTATTTTGCTTTTGCCACTCATTTTTGATCATCATGTCAAAATATTCTTCAGAAATCCCTCTCAATTAGTCTTGTAGACTATGGTCAATTGGCGAATTTTTTGTCGAAATATTTGTTATTTTGATACAAAGGAATTCTTTCATCTCGAAATCGGAATTTGAAGTGGCTCTTCGGGCATTCATTCAAACGAGGGAATTCCTTCCAATTTGAACAATTGAGATTTCCGGAAACAATCTTTTTTTCATTCGTGTGCTCTTTCTTATTGGTAGGCTATTTCTGTATTCTTTCTAAATTCTAAGGACTAACTCCTGACTCACAAATAAAAAACAGGTAATAGGTTCATAGCTTCGAGGCCTTGTAATAGAACTTATGTTTGATAGAAATTTTAAATCCTATAGAGTTGACGAATGAGGTGGGTTCATTACAAATTCACAGACGAAAAAATGAAAAAAAAAAAGCATTAATTTCCCTTCTATATCTTACATCTATAGTCTTTTTGCCCTGGTGGATCTCTTTTTCATTTAAAAAAAGTCTGGAATCTTGGGTTATTAATTGGTGGAATACTAGTAAATCCGAAACTTTTTTCAATGATATTCAAGAAAAGAGTATTCTAGAAAAATTCATAGAATTAGAGGAACTCTTTTTTTTGAACGAAATGATAAAGGAATACCCGGAAACACATCTACAAAAGTTTCGTATCGGAATTCACAAAGAAACGATCCAATTGATAAAGATGTACAATGAGGATCGTATCCATACGATTTTGCACTTTTTGACAAATATAATCTGTTTCGTTATTCTAACTGCCTATTCTATTCTAGGTAACGAAGAACTTATTATTCTTAATTCTTGGGTTCAAGAATTCCTATATAACTTAAGCGACACAATAAAAGCTTTTTCTATTCTTTTATTAACCGATTTGTGTATAGGATTCCATTCACCCCACGGTTGGGAACTAATGATTGGCTCTGTCTACAAAGATTTTGGATTTGCTCATAACGATAAAATTATATCTGGCCTTGTTTCTACCTTTCCGGTCATTTTCGATACAATTATAAAATATTGGATCTTCCGTTATTTAAATCGTGTATCTCCGTCACTTGTAGTGATTTATCATTCAATGAATGACTGAACCGACCCAATTAGAATGTTTGTTATTTTGTACATAAGCAAAACATTCAAAATCCTCTTTTTTCTATACATCTAAGAGATTCGTTTCGAACTTTTCCTATATTTTAGTAAAAATTATTCAGTAAATAGCAGCATCGTGGATAGGGAAGTATACTAGCGACCCACCTAATTTTATTGTAAAAATTTTCGGGATCAATGATTGGACCATGCAAACTAGAAAGACCTTTTCTTGGATAAAGGAAGAGATTACTCGTTCCATTTCCGTATCGCTCATGATATATATAATAACTCGGGCGGGGATTTCAAACGCATATCCTATTTTTGCACAGCAGGGTTATGAAAATCCGCGCGAAGCAACTGGCCGTATTGTATGTGCGAATTGTCATTTAGCTAATAAGCCTGTGGATATTGAGGTTCCACAAGCGGTACTTCCTGATACTGTATTTGAAGCAGTTGTTCGAATTCCTTATGATATGCAACTGAAACAAGTTCTTGCTAATGGTAAAAGGGGAGCTTTGAATGTGGGGGCTGTTCTGATTTTACCCGAGGGGTTTGAATTAGCCCCTGCTGATCGTATTTCGCCAGAGATGAAAGAAAGGATAGGTAATCTGTCTTTTCAGAATTATCGACCTACTAAAAAAAATATTCTTGTGATAGGTCCTGTTCCTGGTCAGAAATATAGTGAAATAACCTTTCCTATTCTTTCTCCTGATCCCGCTACTAGGAAGGATGTTCACTTCTTAAAATATCCCATATACGTAGGCGGAAACCGGGGAAGGGGTCAGATTTATCCCGACGGAAGCAAAAGTAACAATACGGTTTATAATGCTACAGCAGCAGGTATAGTAAGCAAAATCATACGAAAAGAAAAAGGGGGATATGAAATAACTATAACGGATGCGTCAGAGGGACGCCAAGTGATTGATAGTATACCTCCAGGACCGGAACTTCTTGTTTCAGAAGGCGAATCTATCAAACTGGATCAACCATTAACGAGTAATCCTAATGTGGGTGGATTTGGTCAGGGGGATGCGGAAATAGTACTTCAAGACCCATTACGTGTCCAAGGCCTTTTGGTCTTCTTGGCATCTATCATTTTGGCACAAATCTTTTTAGTTCTTAAAAAGAAACAATTCGAGAAAGTTCAATTGTCCGAAATGAATTTCTAGATCTACGAATTTATCAACCTATAATCCCTCAATTTTTCGATTTTTATTTAAATTTTAGCGGTGTAATTATGTCACTCTTGGTAAATTTCACTGTCATCGAATGTATCAATCGTTTTTCTATTCTAATAGAATCCAATTCGACTAGATATTGAGCACAAAATAAGTAAGTGGAAAAGCAAAGGGAAAATCAACCAAACAAGGGATTCTAGGAGGTATTATTCTATTCGTCTTCCTAGTCTTCGACACAAGAAAAGGAATTTTCACATCCCTTTTTTGTGTCGAAATAATAATGATTCTTGATTTTACTCGTAAAAGATTCATATTCATAGTTTGCCCGGTTTCTCACAATCTCGTTTTTGATTTTATACTTATAAAAATCTTTTTACGTATAAAGGAATTCCATTTAGTACATCATATAATTAGTACATCATATAAATAGTAGTGGACAAACAAAAAAGGGGAAATCCTTTGAGCAAATAGACCTTCTTCAATCAACTTCTAAAAAAAAAATTTCAA